TTTAGGTTTCGTTTTCTTTTAGTTAGTTTTATTTATTCAATATTCAAATCCAAAAATTCTCATTCTATACATAGGTTGTCTATTCAGCATTGAATAAAAAAGGGGTGCCTTTTTCCTTAGGAAATGGTTCAAATTATTTTATCGATATGAGTGTTCTATATCGGATAAATTGACAACTATGCTTTTTTTTTTTATTTTTAAACCATCTTAGTACTAACATAGTGGTAGAAAGAGTACCATGTTTGTTGTGCCTAGACTTCAAACAGTTTAGCTTTAACCATGTTAATGGTCCCACATCATTGGTTGATAGAGAATCAAAGTCAATGTACCAATGAATTACGAAATGCTATGTTTCTTACATATGATTACTTAATTTATTCAGTATTCAGAAGTAATTCGTCGAGATCATGCACATTTTTTATCCTATTTATTTTTTCCTTATTTTTTATATTTTATAATAAAATATATAATATAAAATATAATAATATAAAATATAATTAATAATATAATTATAATAATATAATTAATAATATAATTAATAATATAATTAATATAAAATATAATTAATATAAAATATTTAATATAAAATATTATAAATAATTAATATAAATAAAAATAATTAATTAATTTTAATATAAAATATTATAAATAATTAATATAAATATAAATAATTAATTAATTAATATAATATAAATATATAAATATATATAAATATTAAATATATATAAATATATAAATAAAATATAATAAAATATAATATATAAATAAAATTATAAATAAAATATAATAAAATATAATATTAATAAAATATAATATATAAATAAAATATAATAAAATATAATAAAAAAAAAAGTGCAGCCGGTCGGATCCAACCTATTTTTGAAATATACAACTCGCACACACTCCCTTTCCAAAATAAATCAATACGCCAAGTACTACACTTAGATTTATTGGATTTGTTGCTAAAATATCGGTATTAAACCCAAAACCCCCGGCGGATGGCCAGTGGCCCAAGGAAACAAAAGAATCGGTTACACTTTTCATATACTCTCCTCTTATAGATAGGACTAACAAAGAACAGAGTTCTTTTTGGATCACTTCACCCCCCCCTTTTTGATTGATTTCCTTTTTTTATGTTATGGGATTTTTTATTGGGAATAGATTAATTTATTTGATTTAATTTATTTAATTATATTTGAATTTGATTTTTTTTATTCTAATTTTCTAATTAAAGTTTCCAGTTTCCAAGAAGATACTTTATTGGGTTGTGGTCGGTCCTGGGTATTATGCCAATTACAAAATACCTCGTTTGTTGCGTTGCAACACATCCTAAAAAAAGGTTTCCATTATACTAAGAACTAAAAACGGGAAGGAAGAAAGCGAGAGGATCCGCTAATTACTAATCCTAAAATCCGTCCTTCCCGGAGGTATTCTCTCAACGAATAAGTAATTGTTAGAGTGAAATGTTGATATAATTTGAAAAAAAAAAACAAATGGCGAGTCTAAGTCAAAAAAAGTACATTACGTACTTTTCTTCTAGAATTAAACAAATGGATTCGCAAATAAAAGTGCTAATGCCACGACCAGTCCATAAATTGTTAAAGCTTCCATAAAAGCCAAACTTAGCAATAAAGTACCTCGTATTTTACCCTCTGCTTCTGGCTGTCTTGCAATACCTTCTACAGCTTGACCTGCAGCAGTACCTTGACCAACCCCAGGTCCAATAGAAGCAAGCCCTACGGCCAATCCAGCAGCAATAACAGAAGCGGCAGAAATCAGTGGATTCATGGTAAGCTCCTCACAAAAAAAAAAAAAAAGAAATGGTTAATGATACAATCAACCAATTAATCATCAGAAATACAGAAATACTTCGAAATCTCGTTTTTAGTTCTTATACATGATGGAATTTTTGTAAATCTAGATGCATATGATTCTAATCATTGCATTTCTTTATTTTTTCATTCAATTCTTCATTCTTCTAAATCCTTGAGTTCAGAGTTCATCTGTTTATTTGTTCAATCCCCAATCACAGACAAAGCAGAAGGACTTTCTATTGGAATCCCATCTAAGTGCAGTGAGCTGTGAAATGAAAATGAAATAGAAATATTATATTATATATAATATAAGATAAAAGAGCCTCACTATAACTAGTGAATTTCTAATATCACATATACATTTGTTTCTTCCATAACGTAAACCGCCTATTGAATATGATTCTAGAATTTTTTTTTTGAATCATATGGGGGGCTGGACAGACTTATAACTATTTATTACATATGTCCAGTTTCATTTTCCTAAGCTAAACTAGCTTTTTATTTAGTCTTACATCTAAAAAAGATAACAATTCTTATTCAATTCAAATTAAAAATTGTTGTAATTAACTAAACAAAAAACAAAACAAATATAAATAACAAATAAAATATAAATACAATATAAATATATTTTATAAATTGGAGAAGTCTATAATATAAATTAGCCAAAATCTTAGGAAAAAAATCTAGATCTTTTTCCTAAGATTTTATTACAATTAAATAATATCGTACATCTTTCCCGCTACGACTCTATACCATATATAAAAAAAAAAGTTTTATCTATTCTAATTTCTCGCCAAGTCGATTATATTAAATTGAACTCCACATGAATTGGGATAAGGTTGAAAAAAAAAAAAGAAAAAAACAATTTTAAAAGCTAGTCAATGATGACCCTCCATGGATTCACCTATATAAGCCGCGGCTAAAGTTGCAAAAATAAGAGCTTGAATACCGCTTGTGAATAATCCAAGGAACATGACGGGTATAGGAACTACTGAAGGTACTAAAGAAACAAGAACAACAACTACTAATTCATCAGCCAATATATTTCCGAAAAGTCGAAAACTAAGCGATAAAGGTTTTGTGAAATCTTCTAGGATGTTAATTGGTAAAAGTATTGGAGTTGGTTGAATGTATTTCCCAAAATAACTCAAACCTTTTTTAGTAAGACCCGCATAAAAATATGCCACTGACGTGGGTAAAGCTAAAGCAACAGTAGTGTTTATATCATTCGTGGGCGCAGCTAACTCCCCATGAGGTAACTGTATTATTTTCCGAGGTAAAAGAGCACCTGACCAGTTAGAAACAAAAATAAATAAAAACATAGTTCCAATAAAGGGAACCCAAGGACCATATTCTTCTCCAATCTGAGTTTTACTCAAGTCCCGGATGAATTCAAGGATATATTCGAAGAAATTCTGACCGTCGGCCGGAATGGTTTGTGGATTCCGAACAGCTATGGTAACTGAACCTAATAAGATAGCAATTACGACCCAAGAAGTGATAAGTACTTGGGCATGGACTTGTAAACCTCCTATTTGCCAATATAAATGTTGGCCCACTTCTACACCCGATATATCATATAGCCCTTTAAATGTGTTAATGGAACATGGTATAACATTCATATTGTCCTCTGACAGAAATTGAACTTAAAAAAAAATTATTTTGATTCACCCATCTCTTTCTTAACTGACCCACTTTAATCATTAATCGTATATTTAGGATACTAAGTAATCACATAATATCCCCAATCCGAGTACTTTTTTATTTTGTATCTTTTTTTTTTTAATCCAGGAATAGCAATCGATCCAATAAAAAATCTATGAAGTTTCCCGAAGTAATTGACTTATCTATCTTATTATTATTAATTTTTATTAATCATAATCAATGATTTCTTATATAACTAGAACGACCTTCACAAATTGCGGATACTAATTTGTTAAGAATCAATCGGATTGAAGCGATAGCATCATCGTTGGCTGGAATCGAAATATCTGCGAGATCTGGGTCACAATTTGTATCGATTAAACAAATCGTTGGAATCCCCAAAATAACACATTCTCGAAGAGCCGTATATTCTTCTTGCTGATCAACGATAATTACAATATCGGGTAACCCTGTCATATATTTGATCCCACCCAGATATGTTTGCAAGGTGGATAATTGTCTCTTCAACATTGCTGCATCCCTTTTGGGGAGACGGTTGAGTTTCCCCATCCTTTGCTCGGCTCTTAAATCCCTGAACTTTTGAAGTCTCGTTTCCGTAGTGGACCAATTCGTTAACATACCACCAAGCCATTTTTTATTAACATAATGGCACCGAGCCTTTATTGCAGCGGATGCTACTGAATCAGCTGCTTTATTTTTTGTACCAACGATTAAAAAGTGTTTTCCTCTACTTGCTGCATCAAAAACTAAATCGCAGGCCTCTGATAAAAAACGCGCAGTTCTTGTAAGATTTGTAATATGAATACCTTTACGTTTTGCGGAGATGAAAGGTGCCATTCTAGGATTCCATTTCCTAGTACCATGACCAAAATGAACTCCTGCTTCCATCATTTCTTCCAAATTAATGTTCCAATATCTTCTTGTCATTTTTCCCCATACTTGCTCGTTGTTTTTTTTTTTTTTTTAACAACGAGACGAGGTATCTGAAATAAATAATTGTTCCGATGGAACTTTCTACCGAGGATTGACCGTTGATACACGATCCAAACCATTAATTCCTTTTAATTCATTATGATCTTTATTATCAATCAAATAAGAAAATTGGACCAGATAATGAAATTATAATATAAAAAAGAATCTCCTTTTAGGAATCATTAAATCGTGTCAATGGTTGTTCTGATGTCTCATAGAAATTGTTTGGGACGCAAGAACTCAAAAATTCTCTATGGTGAAATAAGATATCTCTCATCTTTCCTTCAAACAAATTCTTCTTTTTGATTTCCAAATGAATGTTTTTGTGTTGCTTTGAATGATGTACTAATTTTTTTAATCCGGTACCAACAGGTACAATTCCCCCTAGAACAACATTTTCTTTCAGGCCTTTCAACCAATCAATACGACCTCGTAGAGCAGCTTTTGCTAAAACTCGAGCAGTTTCTTGAAAACTAGCTTCGGATATGAAACTTTGAGTATTAAGAGATGCCCTCGTTATTCCCAATAGGATTGCTCGATAACAGATCGCTTCGTCCAAAACACGCCCTGCTCGTTCCGCTCGCAACAATCCGATTAGCTCTCCGGGTGAAAAAACATTAGACATTCCATCTTCTGAAACCAACACTTTTGATGTTACTTGACGGACAATAATCTCTATATGTCTATTATGTATCTGTACCCCCTGAGATCGATAAACCCTTTGGATCTTATTAACCAAAGAGATACGGCTTTGGGCGATGGTTAGTTCCGTGCTAATCAAGAATCCCCAAGGGATTCCAAGAATTCTTGATATACGTTCATTCCAACCTTTAACCCTCTTTTCGAGATTTATCGATATTGAATCAATCGAACGCACTTCTAACACTTGTTCCACTTTTGGAAGACCTTGCGTTATGTCACCAGATCTTGATTTTTCATATATAAATGTAACTAATGTATCTCCCTCGTGAAGGATTTCCCCATAATGACCATGAACCGTTGCTCCTGGAGTAGCCAAATAGGGCTTGGCTGATCTTATTACTAAGTAGTCAACATGAACAATTAGAACTTGACCAGATTTTTTCTGTGATCCGTATTTGAATAGACATACATTTTCACAAAAAAATTGTCCAAGGCTAATAATTGTGGACGTCTCATCACAATAATCGTGGTGGGGAAAACGCCAATTTAAATCGAATGGATTAAAAATGATGTTACTGCACGGATCGGGATTATAAATCCCCCTATTTTCGTCTATTAAAAAATATTTAAGTACTTGGAAAGTCTGACTAAATTTGTTAAGTAACAAATATTTCTTTAAAAAAATCTGATTATAAGTTATTAAATGGTAAGATGAATAAAAATTTGCAATCTTGAGTACTACTATACCTAAGGGGCCTAACGAATTCCTAATTGGAATTATAGGATCTGCTTTAATTGATTCTTTTGTTGCATTGTTATATTTCAAACCATTGAATGGACCAATTCGAGAATAGTTGGATGATAACAAAATTTTCAAAGATTGGCATTCCTTATTTTGATTCAACAACGTACCACAAGTTCCTTTATGTTTGGTAAGTGATTGAATCTTTGCCTTGGAATAAAAAGGATTAATATTGGTGTAATCTAATCTATTATGGTTAATCAATCCTGAACTCACCGTACAATTTCTTTTTCCGGTATACGGAATAGGGGAATTGACTACCTCAATTCTTATGAAATTGCAAATTAGATCATTTGTCCTTATTTCAACAAAAGAAGCACGAACCCCCTCTATAGAACCATTTTGTTCTTGGTTCCAATCCAATACTAAGCAAGTCCGAACTAATTGAATGCTTGTGTGATAAAGTCCTCGAATTGGCTTGCCATTTCCATAAAGGATATAATTAACAACTCTAAGTTGGACATTATCCCCTTCCCGCAAAAGATCCTGGGGGAAAAATGTTGCTAAATTGATCCCATCCGCTATTTCATATGTGACTACGGATCGAACCGAAACAAAATACTTTTTCTTAGTAGGTGTGATCCGTTGGGCATAGATCCAATTTTTCAATTTTGTTGATTCCTTAGAATTTTTTTTTCCCGCTCCCGGTGGTATCAAGATGCCGCTGTGCCTGGATATCTTATCTGTCTCTCCAGGAAAATGGATATCCCCAGAAAATATTTTTAGTTCAATACTTTTTTTTTTTCTCTCCACTCGGACCAATCCACCTACTCGACTTCTTGTATTTAAAGTGAGTGGTGTATCCACTCCAATAATACTATTGTTCCGGACCATTATCAACGAAGATCCAGGTAAGACATGCACTTCCTCGGGAATGAAAAAAAATCGATCTACTTTCATTTGGTATTTTGGACTAAATTCTTTTGCTCCTCGATATTCAATCAAATCTTCTTTTTTGACGATTGAATCAACCTCTACAGTCCCATATTTAGTAATCCCTGAACTGTTTCTTCGGTATCGGGGATCGTCGAAATAAGCAAGAATACTATTTCTACGTAAAATACCATTTATGGGTATTTCAATCGAAACACCAAAACGGGGTATTAGTTCTTTCTCGCGCCCTTGATCATATTGTAATGGAATGATCAATCTATTTCTTCGCCTCTTCGCCAAAAAATCAGAATATTCGTGGAGAATAGAAGGATATTTTAAATTCCGATGACCATTGGATATGCTTCGATCAGGTCTTGAATAATCAAGAGCCCCCTCCTTTTTTTTACTAGAAGAATCCGAACTAAACAATTTATGTCTCGTTGGATCATTAGTTACTGATAGGTCAGAAATATATCTTTCTTCGAGAGAAAAAGAATGAACATTTATTTTATCTTGATCCTTGTGGAGAGAAAAACAGACAATACTAGATCTGCACGTACCTACTGCTAATATCCATAAATGACTTGTTTTTGGTAATAGATGAACATTACCATAAGTATATTCAGGTGCATGGTAGACATCGGTACTCCAGTGCATTTCTCCCCCTGATTCAGAATAAATATGTTTTCGAACCTTCTCTTTAAAAGTTAAAGTGGATGCTCCGGCACGAAT